CCTTTTTTCTATATTTTTAGAGAGAGAGAATTGATATATGATCTATTTGAAGCTGCTACAGGTATGCGAATGATGCATAATTACTTTCGCATCGGAGGAGTAGCCGCCGATCTACCTTATGGATGGATCGATAAATGTTTAGATTTCTGTGATTATTTTTTACGAGGAGTTGTTGAATATCAACAACTTATTACACAGAATCCCATTTTTATAGAACGAGTTGAAGGAGTCGGTTTTATTAGCGGAGAAGAAGCAGTAAATTGGGGCTTATCGGGACCGATGTTACGAGCTTCTGGAATACAATGGGATCTTCGTAAAGTTGATCCTTATGAGTCTTACAACCAATTTGATTGGAAAATCCAATGGCAAAAAGAAGGGGATTCATTAGCTCGCTATTTAGTACGAATGGGTGAAATGAGGGAATCCATCAAAATTATTCAACAGGCTGTAGAGAAAATTCCTGGGGGTCCTTATGAGAATTTAGAAGTCCGACGCTTTAAGAAAGCAAAGAATTCCGAATGGAATGATTTTGAATATCGATTTCTTGGTAAAAAACCTTCGCCCAATTTTGAATTGTCAAAGCAAGAGCTTTATGTAAGAGTGGAAGCTCCAAAAGGTGAATTAGGAATTTATCTGGTAGGAGATGATAGTCTTTTCCCCTGGAGATGGAAAATTCGTCCACCTGGTTTTATTAATTTGCAAATTCTTCCTCAACTAGTTAAAAAAATGAAATTGGCTGATATCATGACGATATTAGGTAGTATAGATATCATTATGGGGGAAGTTGATCGTTGAAATGATAATAGATAGGGTAGAGGTAGAAACTATCAATTCTTTTTCGAAATCGGAATTATTAAAAGAAGTCTATGGACTGATATGGATTCTACCTATTTTGACCCTCCTACTGGGAATCACAATAGAAGTACTGGTAATTGTGTGGTTAGAAAGAGAAATATCCGCATCGATACAACAACGTATTGGTCCTGAATATGCTGGCCCCCTGGGACTGCTTCAAGCTATAGCCGATGGAACTAAGCTACTTTTTAAGGAGGATATCCTGCCATCCCGAGGAGATATTCCTTTATTTAGCATTGGACCCTCTATAGCAGTCATATCAATTTTATTAAGTTTTTTAGTTATCCCTTTAGGATATCATTTTGTTTTAGCCGATCTTAGTATTGGTGTTTTTTTATGGATTGCCATTTCAAGTATTGCTCCTATTGGTCTTCTTATGGCAGGATATAGCTCAAATAATAAATATTCTTTTTTAGGCGGTCTACGAGCTGCTGCTCAATCTATTAGTTATGAAATACCATTAACTTTTTGTGTGCTAGCAATATCTCTACGTGTGATTCGTTAAAATAGGATCTTTTTCCTCTAAAATCCATTGAATATTTATCTTCCTTTTCTTATTCTATATTCGGGTTGGTAAGTTAAACTAGATAGCTATATGAGTGAAACAAAACAGCTTATTAATTTGTAGTAAAAAGAAAAAATCTCATTTCCTACGTACAAGAAAAAAGTTGAAGTAAACATAAGCAGTGTAAACTCTTTACCCCAAGGTTGAGATTTTTTGATTAGTCATCATATCTTGAAGCGGGCAAGAATAAAGGATTCGCGATATGGAATTCCATTACTAGAATATTCCTAGTTATTACTATAACTTATAATCATAAGAGGAATCCATCAAAAGTTAGTGAGGGGTTAGGAACACTAAAGTACATAAAGGATTAGTAATGAGGAAATCTAAGGCATTAGAGATTTTTCCTCATAAAAGGAATCATAATAAGGACTTGAAATTGGTGGAAATGATCAAGTAGTACTTTCTTCGGATTCCGATCCAGAGTATGTTCCCATTCACTTGTTAAGGAAATGGCTATCAAGAACGAATTAACCCTTTATTCCTTTTTTCTTTTTAAGTACCCCTCCCGGGGGAAAGAAGAATAGGACAAAAGATATGGAATGCAATACAAAAAAAAGATCTTTATTTATTCTTTCCTTCCTCTATTCATATTCATACAGAATTCCTCATGAACTAATGCCCAATTCTTTTCATTTATTAATTGCTATAACGAGTGTTTTATTCCAAGATTAAGTTATTGCTGAACAAAGAAAAATTCTCATTATATTATAAAGGACGAGATCAATTCGGAAGCGCTTTTTCTTATTCTAGCAGACGGAATTCCTTTGGTCTAATTTAGGACTTTCCAATCGATTTTATCTTACCTAATTCTATCTATGCCCAGGGGGATAATACCGAAATGAAACAACCCTTTCCTTTTTTCTGATCATAGAGAAGCCGTATGAAGCTAAGGTTTCATGTACGGTTTTGGAATAGCGGTGGGAACTGTGATGTTATCATCGACTATGATTATCTAACAGTTCAAGTACAGTTGATATAGTTGAAGCACAGTCAAAATATGGTTTTTTTGGATGGAATCTTTGGCGTCAGCCTATAGGTTTTCTGGTTTTTCTAATTTCTTCTTTGGCAGAATGTGAAAGATTACCCTTTGATTTACCAGAAGCAGAGGAAGAATTAGTAGCAGGTTATCAAACCGAATATTCCGGTATCAAATATGGTTTATTTTATCTTGTTTCTTACCTAAATTTATTAGTTTCCTCTTTATTTGTAACAGTTCTCTACTTAGGCGGGTGGAATTTATCTATTCCCTATATATCCTTTTTTGGATTTTTCCAAATGAATAAAATGGTTGGAATTTTGGAAATGACAATGGGTATCTTTATTACATTAACTAAAGCTTATTTATTTCTCTTCATTTCTATCACAATAAGATGGACTTTACCCAGGATGAGAATGGATCAGTTATTAAATCTTGGATGGAAATTTCTTTTACCTATTTCCCTGGGCAATCTCTTATTAACAACTTCTTCCCAACTTGTTTCACTATAAATAAGATAATACAATAATAGTAAGAATATTTTCAACACAAAAATTCTCTCAAACAAGAGAAAGAAACATACCTTTTTCATAGATATTTATAATATGTTCCCTATGGTAACTGGGTTCATGAGTTATGGTCAACAAACAATACGCGCTGCAAGGTACATTGGTCAAAGTTTCATAATTACCTTATCCCACACAAATCGTTTACCTATAACGATTCACTACCCTTATGAAAAATCAATTACATCGGAGCGTTTCCGGGGGCGAATCCACTTTGAATTTGATAAATGTATTGCTTGTGAAGTATGTGTTCGCGTATGCCCGATAGATCTACCCCTTGTGGATTGGAGATTTGAAAAGGATATTAAAAGGAAACAATTGCTTAATTATAGTATTGATTTTGGAGTTTGTATATTTTGTGGTAATTGTGTTGAGTACTGTCCGACAAGCTGTTTATCAATGACTGAAGAATATGAACTTTCTACTTATGATCGTCATGAATTGAATTACAATCAAATTGCTTTGAGTCGGTTACCAATCTCCATAATGGGAGATTACACAATTCAAACAATTAGGAATTCGACTCAAAGTAAAATAGACGAAGAAAAATCTTTGAATTCAAGAACGATTACTAATTACTAGGATTTTTCTTTTTTGTTAGAAAAATCCAATAGTTCTTTACTAACTATAAAGAAAAACGAATAACTACTGCTTATTGCAAATTATTCCTGATTTAAAATGAGAGTTGATTTTCGTGATGTGATTTCTAACTATACAACTTATATACAAAAAATATCCTAATCCCTTTTTCCTTCCTTGAATCTTTTAGTTTTAGTCAGTTCATGAAAAATTTTATACTATTAATTTATTCTTATCCATAATGGATTTACCTGGACCAATACATGAGATTCTTGTGCTATTTGGGGAATTTTTTCTTCTACTAGGGGGCATAGGAGTAGTATTACTTACCAACCCAATTTATTCTGCCTTTTCGCTGGGATTAGTTCTTATTTGTATATCCTTATTCTATATTTTATTGAATTCCTACTTTGTAGCTGTCGCACAACTTCTTATTTATGTGGGAGCCATAAATGTCTTGATCATATTTGCCGTAATGTTCATAGATGGCTCAGAATGGTCTAAAAATAAGAATTATTGGACTATTGGAGATGGGTTCACTTCACTCGTTTGTATAACTATTCTTTTTTCACTAATGACTACTATCCCAGATACGTCATGGTATGGAATTCTTTGGACTACAAGATCAAACCAAATAGTAGAACAGGGTCTCATAAATAACGTTCAACAAATTGGGATTCATTTAGCAACTGATTTTTATCTTCCGTTTGAACTCATTTCCATAATTCTTCTAGTTTCTTTAATAGGTGCAATTACTATGGCTCGGCAATAAGAAATACTTAGAATGAGTCAAAATTCTTAGAATTTCAAATCTAAAATAAGTAACTAAAATAAATAACTAAAGAATCACAATTTTGATTTAGTAAAACCCATCTACTGCCAACAAATACCTTCTTTTCTCTTTTGTTGTGTAATTGTTCTATTCTAATTAATTGAATCGGTTCAATTCTTGTCCTCATATTGAAATGAATCGAGATTGATAAGGAGTTAGTTAATGATGTTTGAGCATGTACTTTTTTTGAGTGTCTATTTATTTTCGATTGGTATCTATGGATTGATCACAAGCCGAAACATGGTTAGAGCTCTAATATGTCTTGAACTTATACTGAATTCAATTAATCTAAATCTCGTAACATTTTCTGATCTATTTGATAGTCGCCAATTAAAAGGAGACATTTTCGCAATTTTTGTTATAGCCCTTGCGGCTGCTGAAGCAGCTATTGGACTATCCATTCTTTCTTCCATCCATCGTAACAGGAAATCAACTCGTATCAATCAATCTAATTTTTTGAATAATTAGACTTTTGAATAATTAGACATAGAATCCTCTAAACAAATAAACAAAGGCGCACATATAATGATAATATAAAATTCAAATATTAAGATGAATAGAAATCGAATACTATTTTCTTATTATTTTATTATTTTCTTATTATTTTCTTATTTTAGAATATCTATTTTTTGAGTAGGTTATTGTATAGTATTCTTTTTTACTTATTGAATTTTTGCAATTCATTGATATTGCAATTTGAATATTGCAATAATTTATATTGAAAAGACGATAGCCAATTTATTGGCTAGTTCGAATTCGTATGTACAATTCGTATAATTATGATTGTTGAAGCCCAAAATTCAAGTCTCTTGGCTCTTTTCACGCTTTCTCACAAACGGATTAAGAAATATATTGCATTATTTATTTGTTGAAGTTTGGATAAACCATTGCTTCGTCTGGTGCCTACAATACATATGACTCATATAGTACTAATTTCATTTTTACCAGATCGAAAATTTTTATGTTGAAAAGGAAAATTTATAGATCCAATGTCACATTCCGTAAAAATTTATGATACATGTATAGGATGCACTCAATGTGTACGAGCTTGTCCAACAGATGTATTAGAAATGATACCCTGGGATGGGTGTAAAGCCAAGCAAATTGCTTCTGCCCCGAGAACCGAAGATTGTGTGGGTTGTAAGAGATGCGAATCTGCCTGCCCAACAGATTTTTTAAGTGTCCGCGTTTATTTAGGGCCTGAAACAACCCGCAGCATGGCTCTATCTTATTGATACGTTACAAAAAACTCCACTTGAATCGTCTGATTCCTCTTTACCGAAGAAGCCTGTGCTCGAAATAAGCGAGCACGGGCTTTTCTGGTCAAAACGTATCTTGTCTTTATCACTTTATCATGAGTTATTTTCCTTGGTTAACAATACTTGTTGTTTTGCCGATATTTGCAGGTTCATTAATTTTCTTTTTACCTCATAGGGGAAACAAAATCGTTAGGTGGTATACTATATCTATTTGTTTATTAGAATTCCTTCTAATGACTTATGCATTCTGTTATCATTTCCAATTGGAGGATCCCTTAATCCAATTAAAGGAGGATTCTAAATGGATAGATGTCTTTGATTTCCACTGGAGATTGGGAATCGATGGACTTTCATTAGGATCTATTTTATTGACAGGATTTATCACTACTTTAGCTACTTTAGCAGCTTGGCCGGTTACCCGGAATTCGCGATTATTCTATTTCCTGATGCTAGCAATGTATAGTGGTCAAATAGGATTATTTTCTTCGCGAGACCTTTTACTTTTTTTTATCATGTGGGAGTTAGAATTAATTCCTGTTTACTTACTTTTATCCATGTGGGGGGGAAAGAGGCGTCTGTATTCAGCTACAAAGTTTATTTTGTATACTGCAGGCGGTTCCATTTTTTTCTTAATCGGAGTTCTAGGTATGGGCTTATATGGTTCCAACGAACCAAGATTAGATTTGGAAAGATTAATTAATCGATCATACCCTGCAACATTGGAAATACTATTTTATTTGGGCTTCCTTATTGCTTATGCTGTCAAATTGCCAATTATACCCCTACATACGTGGTTACCAGATACCCATGGGGAAGCGCATTACAGTACATGTATGCTTTTAGCGGGAATCCTATTAAAGATGGGAGCATACGGATTGATTCGGATCAATATGGAATTGTTACCTCATGCTCATTATCTATTTTCCCCCTGGTTGGTAATAATAGGAGCGATGCAAATAATCTATGCAGCTTCAACTTCTCTTGGTCAACGAAATTTCAAAAAAAGAATAGCCTATTCCTCCGTATCTCACATGGGTTTCATAATTATAGGAATTGGTTCCATAACCAACATTGGACTCAATGGAGCTATTTTACAAATACTATCCCATGGATTTATTGGTGCTACACTTTTTTTCTTGGCGGGAACGGCTTGTGATAGAATGCGTCTTGTTTATCTCGAAGAACTGGGGGGGATATCTATCCCAATGCCGAAAATTTTTACCATGTTTAGTAGCTTTTCAATGGCTTCTCTTGCCTTACCAGGAATGAGCGGTTTTGTTGCAGAATTAGTAGTATTTTTTGGACTAATTACTAGTCCCAAATTTCTGTTAATGCCAAAAATGCTAATTACTTTTGTAATGGCAATTGGAATGATATTAACTCCTATTTATTTATTATCTATGTTACGCCAGATGTTCTATGGATACAAGCTATTTCATGTTCCAAACGCAAATTTTGTGGATTCTGGACCGCGAGAACTCTTTCTTTTAATCTGTATCTTTTTACCAGTAATAGGAATTGGTATTTATCCAGATTTTGTTCTCTCGCTATCCGTTGACAGGGTAGAGGCTCTCTTATCCAATTATTATCCTAAATAGGATTTTTTTTTTTAACTAGTCCGCTCTATACTCTATATTCCATAGTGGAAAAACCAAATAATTCAGAAAAAAGTAAAAAAGTCTAAGTCTAATTAGATATATCTCGAATTTTTGAGAACCCTTTGAGAAGGCGTTCAAGGGGTTCTCAAATCAAACAAAAATGGAAAAACTTTCATTTCATGAAGGTTTTATGTTATGTAATCATTTAGATGGTAATGTAAATGAACCATAACTATGTAAACCTATTCCTAATAGATTGATACCAAAATAGCAGATCCAAATTATAAGAAATCCTATTGAAGCTACAAGTGCGGAATTCGTACCCTTCCAATTTGGATTTGTTCTACTATGTAAATAAATTGCGAATATGGTCCAAGTAATAAATGCCCAAGTTTCCTTAGGATCCCAATTCCAATAGGATCCCCACGCCTCATTAGCCCATACTGCTCCACAAAGAATACCTATGGTTAAAAGGGTAAACCCTAGGCTAATGACACGATAACTCCAAGAATCCAAACGCTCAGTTAATTGATATTTGTAATAATTTGAAAATGAAGGAAAAGAGGTGTTTTTTAAAGCACTTCTTTTTGCATAGAAATATTCAATCTCACTAAACTCACTAAAGAAAAATGTTTTAAGTAAAACATTTTTTTTCTTTTTAGAAAAGAAATCGAAATTCTTTCGAAATTTAATGATTAGAAGAGCGGCGGATAATAAGGATCCGCACAAAAGAGTTGCATAGCTTAGTAACATCATACTGACATGCATCATTAACCACTGAGATTGTAGAGCAGGTACTAGTATTGTGGATTGATGCATTTCAGTTAAAAGACCCGACGTGGCAAAGCCTTGCGTTAAAATAGTACTTGGCGTAGTTATTGTGCTTAAATCATTTTTAGAGTTCTGTATCTTAGGAATCGTATGAAGAATATACAGAGCCCATGAAAGGAAGATCAATGACTCATATAAATTACTTAATGGAAAATGTCCCGAAGAAGCCCAACGAGAAACTAAGAATCCTGTTATAGATAAAAAAGTTGCTATCATTCCTTTTTCTGACGAATCATGTAATCCCCCAAGTTCACGAACTAATAAGGTTATCAAATGAATCGTAATCACAATTGAAATAGTTGAGAAAGAGATATGAGTTAGTATATGTTCTAAAGTTGCAAATAGCATAAGGAGAAGGTCCCATTACAAAATTGGAAATTTCGAATTGAATCCATTTTCTAATCTATTGTATTCTTTTTCGAGAATGCCGCCACTCGGACTCGAACCGAGATGCTTGAGCACTGCTTCCTAAGAGCAGCGTGTCTACCAATTTCACCATGGCGGCTAACTTGAAATAATAGGGAACTTAAAAGAATAATAGTTATTCTCTGGCAAATCGTCGAGATTGGGAGAGTCCATAGAATTTAGGAACATTAGAATCTTCATTAAAATAGACTTCGTTTGGTAGTATCGTTGCGGATTTTTTTAACAAAAAACTCTTGCTTTGCTCAATAGAAACAAAGCTTGAAAGAGTTGGAACTGTTTTTTCTCAGTTGCAATATAGAACTAATTTTTTTCTAATTAGTTTCTCATTGAAATTTTTTCAAATCTTTCAATGCAATGGACAAAATCCAAAAAACCTTTTCTATCTATCCATTAGAATTTCTAGAATTTCATCATTAAATACAAAGAATTTTGGATTTTAGCAAAATTTCTAGAATGAAAGCCTTTATTCTCTTATTAATACGATTTACCAAGCCTAAACCAATTTATTTGTGGATTTTGGATAAGATAGGTAGAAGTTGTAAGTCCTATTGCAAGAATACTCTACTTTTCATAATAGAATCCTCATAATAAAATATGAGGATTCTATTATGAAAAGTTCGTTGATAGGAAAAGAATACTTAGGACACAGTATAGCAAAAACTTTTGTTCTATATATCAGAGGGGTTAGTTCTAAGAATATTGTACCGAGGAATTCGACACATAAAAGTACATTCATTAATTAATCCGAATTATTCATATTAAATAATTGGAATTTCTTTTGGATAGGTCAATTCAAATTATTCCAAAACCAGATTATTTGTTTGTTGCCCAGAAAAACCCTTTGGTTTTGGATGCTCGCTGCCGCTGGAAAATGATCTTGATTTTGCTAAAGAATAAGATTGTACTATGGAAAAATAAGTCTTTTTCTTCCAAAGATTTTTACGAATACGCTTTTTTGACATCGAAGTACGTTTTTTTGGAACTGCCATTTAAAAAGGAGATTACTTTTTTCTAGTTGTATGTGAAAGACATCTATTGCCGCAAATCAATCCTTCTTTCTGCTTTTTCTTAGTATTTATACTTAGATACTGAACTGAAATTCAGAATTCTTTTTTATTTCATTTTCTCTAATGCGGATAAGACAAGAATTTTTTAGCATATTTTTCATTTAGCATATTTTTCATATATATTTTGGATTTTGTTTTAATAATATAGAATATATACAAAGGTTTTCTATTTAAATCAATTTATATATCAAGTATACTTCATATATAGATATATGGTACGGGGGTCTATCCCCCATATAAGATGGGGGGATAAAAGGAAGGGAAAATTCAAATAGTTAATTAAGTTCAGAATGGTATTCCATAATTGAATTCCAATCAAAACAAAAAAAAATAGTTAGTCTCTTAAACAAGACATTCTAAAACTTAGGTAATTCTAGTCATTAGGATTTCAGTTCTATATGAAGTAAGGAATATTCGAGAATTTCCTATAAACATAGGTTTTCATTGGAATTCAATCAATCAGTTACGAAACATGAGAGTTGCTTCATCTTCATTGTAATAGAAAGAAATACAAAAATGAATAAAAAAATGAATAGAAAGTAAAATGATTCAATCCTTTTTTATATTTTAATAAATATCCTTCTTTAGATAATAACTAAGTAACAAAGTTATTTGATTAACTTTTTGAATTTAACCAAGTAAACCCATTCTTCATTTTTGATTATTTCAATGAGATAAATTTGGAAAAATGAAGAATTCCAGTATTTTGTCTTATTCTTTTTTTTTTTATTCCTTCAGAAAGAGATAAGAATTGGTTTGGTGAATCGGAAACAATTTTATTTTATAAAAAAATTGAAGTAAAAATTTCCATTTCTTTTCTTATGGAACATACATATCAATATGCATGGGTAATCCCTCTTCTCCCACTTCCAGTTATTATGTCAATGGGGTTTGGACTTATTCTTATTCCGACAGCAACAAAAAATCTTCGTCGCATATGGGCTTTTCCTAGTGTTTTACTCTTAAGTATAGCTATGGTATTCTCAGTTCACCTATCTATTCAACAAATAAATGGAAGTTCTATCTATCAATATCTATGGTCTTGGACTGTCAATAATGATTTTTCCTTAGAATTTGGATACTTGATCGACCCGCTTACTTCTATTATGTTAATACTAATTACTACAGTAGGAATCCTCGTTCTTATTTATAGTGACGATTATATGTCTCACGATGAAGGATATTTGAGATTTTTTGTTTATATAAGTTTTTTCAATACTTCCATGTTGGGATTGGTTACTAGTTCCAATTTGATACAAATTTATTTTTTTTGGGAGCTTGTGGGAATGTGTTCCTATTTATTGATAGGCTTTTGGTTTACACGGCCAATTGCAGCGAGTGCTTGTCAAAAAGCTTTTGTAACTAATCGTGTAGGGGATTTTGGTCTGTTATTAGGAATTTTAGGTTTTTTTTGGATAACAGGTAGTTTAGAGTTTCGGGATTTGTTCAAAATAGCTAATAACTGGATTCCTAATAATGGGATTAATTCCTTACTTACTACTTTGTGTGCTTTTTTATTATTCCTTGGTGCAGTTGCAAAATCTGCACAATTCCCTCTTCACGTATGGTTACCCGATGCTATGGAAGGACCCACTCCCATTTCGGCTCTTATACACGCAGCAACTATGGTTGCTGCGGGGATTTTTCTTCTAGCTCGACTTCTTCCTCTTTTCATATCCCTACCTTTAATAATGAGTTTCATTTCTTTAGTAGGTACAATAACACTCTTCTTAGGAGCTACTTTAGCTCTTGCTCAGAGAGATATTAAAAGAAGCTTAGCCTATTCTACAATGTCTCAATTGGGTTATATGATGTTAGCTCTAGGTATAGGTTCTTATCAAGCTGCTTTATTCCATTTGATCACTCATGCTTATTCGAAAGCTTTATTGTTCTTGGGATCCGGATCCATTATTCATTCAATGGAACCTCTTGTTGGATATTCACCAGATAAAAGTCAGAATATGGTTCTTATGGGTGGTTTAAGAAAATACGTTCCAATTACAAGAACTACTTTTTTATGGGGTACGCTTTCTCTTTGTGGTATTCCACCTCTTGCTTGCTTCTGGTCCAAAGATGAAATCCTTAGTAATAGTTGGTTGTATTCACCCTTTTTTGGAATAATAGCCTCTTTTACTGCAGGATTAACTGCGTTTTATATGTTTCGGATATATTTACTTACTTTTGATGGGTACCTGCGTGTTCATTTTCAAAATTACAGTAGCACTAAAGAGGGCTCGTTGTATTCAATATCCTTATGGGGAAAAAGGATACCCAAAGGAGTGAATAGAGATTTCATTTTATCAACAACGAAGAGTGGAGTTTCTTTTTTTTCACAAAATATATCCAAAATTCATGGTAATACAAGAAATAGGATAGGGTCCTTTAGTACTTCCTTTGGGGTTAAAAACACTTTTGTCTATCCTCATGAAACGGGAAATACTATGCTATTCCCTCTTTTTATATTACTGCTTTTTACTTTGTTCATTGGATCCATAGGAATCCATTTTGATAATGGAGTAATGGATAATGGAATAGCGGAGTTAACCATATTATCAAAGTGGTTAACTCCCTCAATAAGCTTTTTCCAGGAAAGTTCTAATTCTTCCATAAATTCATATGAATTTATCACTAATGCAATTTCTTCTGTAAGTCTAGCTATGTTTGGTCTATTCATAGCATATATCTTCTATGGATCTGCTTATTCTTTTTTTCAGAATTTATATTTCAAAAATTCCCTTGTAAAAGAGAGTCCGAAAAAGTCTTTTTTGGATCAAGTAAAAAAAAAGATATACAGTTGGTCATATAATCGTGGTTATATAGATATTTTCTATACTAGGGTCTTTACCCTGGGTATAAGAGGATTAACCGAACTAACGCAGTTTTTCGATAAGGGTGTCATTGATGGAATTACCAATGGGGTAGGTCTTGCTGGTTTTTGTATAGGAGAAGAAATTAAATATGTAGGGGGAGGGCGAATATCGTCTTATTTATTCTTTTTTTTATGTTATGTATCCGTGTTCTTATTCTTTTTTCTTTCTTAACTTAAGGAATTCCCCTGTCTCCTGCCTAAAGAGCCCCTTATTCCCCTTCCTATCTCCTTCTACCATCTCTCTCCCTTTTCTACCATCTCTCTCTTTCTATCTCCCTCCTAAGGTAAGTATTGTATAATAGTTCGGTTTTCCGCGATTTTTTCCATTCCTCTGTGTAAATACCCTAATATGGGTTCACAATCAATAACATCTTCACCATCGAGAGTAACGATCAGTCGAAGAACACCATGCATTGATGGGTGGTGAGGGCCCATATTGACTATCATGAGATCTTTTCTTGTAAGCGGTAGACTCATATCCTTTCTTCCTTAATTCATTATTCCATGAAAATGGATTATTCCATGAATTCCTCAAAACGAGGCTCATCAAAATGCAAAATCTAAGACTACTATAAGACTACTAATAAAATAAGAAAAAAATTCGAACGATTAAATTACTTCTCCCTAATATCCAACTGACTGATTAATTTCTTATAACGTACTCTATTTTTCTTTGCCAAATAAGCTAGCAAACGTTGACGTTTTCCCAAAAGTCTTCGTAGACCTCTTTCCGATGAAAAATCTTTTTTGTGTAATTCCAAATGTGAAGCAAGTCTCCGTATCTTATTGGTGAAACTGAATACTTGAAATTCAACAGAACCCCTGTTTTCTTCTTTTTCTTCTTTAACCATAAATCCAAAAATTTTTCTACCTCCTTTCTTTTTCTTGTATTTTTCTGATCAGGAAAAATACAAAATTATGTCAGTTATTTTGAAGTTATTCTAATCTCGTACACACAAAAATTTGCAATTATTCATCTACTACTGGAATTTGGATTTATTTTATCGATGCAAATTGGATTTGGATAGAAGGGTACATTCTTTTATTTTAGATAGAAGAAATGTTTCTTCTATCTAAAATAAAAGAATTTTGCTGATTTATTTATTGCTATATCCAATTTATGGAATTGATACACCATTTAATTGATATCGTTTAGCAAAATGAAACACAGCATATGCATCCATCTTTCGGCTCGAGAATTTCACGGGATAGAGATATGGTATAAGAAATAGGCTATTAAGTAACTCTAAATGAATTGTGGATACATCTGTATCCTTAACATACTGAAACGACTGCCATTATTCGTATCAAACCAATAGCGATTCATACAAGCTAAATCTTCTAATCAATGGTGGGCCAATAATGAATTTTTTTGCATATGTATTAAGACGCTTGGCCTGATTTCGAAATTGTCCAGAGTTTTTTATGTTGTTTTCATTGCAAAATGATGGATCTCCTTCCGTAACTTTCCAATTACGAGTACGAGAATTGAAAGACATGAAAATTCTCAATTCTCTACGGCGTCTAGGAGATAGATAGAATATTTTCAGGAACAAGAAAATCAGAAGAATCTTTCTCTCTATTCACTACCATTCCTCGTCTTCGACTTCTATTAGTTTCTTTTCTTCTTTAATGCAATAGCTATAGTTTGATATAGAATCCATTTCTCAAAGTAATGGAAACCATTCTCTTATAGGAAATGCTTCGAAAATCGCTATTCCATCTTTTAGGTATCGTGAAAAGTGATACCTGTGAAGATCGTGCATTTCAGTCACATTCAGATCCGTTTTTCGAGTCCATGATATAACCAAATTGGATGGATCTTCCACCCGTTTAGCTAAGAAAGAATAGATGCAGAGGTGGATAATAGATCGATATGAAGATCATGAGCTGCCCCATAATGAAACCGCCAGTAGTCGCGAATATCTCCTTCTTCCCTAATCCAAGATTGGAGAAAGAAGATCTAAGAGGGACCTATGGAGAATGTGGTCAGAAATCCATAATAGAGTCCGACCACAACGACCGAATTAATTATCCTCATCGAGAAACTTAGACTACTAAGTAGAAAAGATTTGAAAATCATGGCATGGGTCTCCTTTTTTTCTTTCTTTAGAGTTTTCTATATGCACAATTTCTCGATGTTTCGATGAGAATTTCTTGACTTTCCATATATAGAAAGAGATAGACTATAAATGACATCTCTTATGTAAATAAGACCAAAGGGATGGATATTAAATGATAGGAAGTGCTAGGAAGTGAAATAGAATGAAATAGAGCCACTTTGGGCTTCCCTATGAAATGAGGCATGGAACGGAGTCACTACGAAGAAATTCCGGGAGTTACGAAAGAAGCTTCGGACTCATATTGTTCATGGGTTGAGAGCGGGAGTTGAACTCTAGGAGATCGAATCTCCCCTTGTTCCTCAGTAGCTCAGTGGTAGAGCGGTCGGCTGTTAACTGACTGGTCGTAGGTTCGAATCCTACTTGGGGAGATTTGATTCATTCTTTAATGTAAGAATAAAGAATTGAATTAAAGGGCTTGCTTTGACCCTTAGGAGTAGGTAACCCGTTCGCT